AAGTAATTAGTGAACCTATGAGAGAGGGTTATAATTAGTTTCTTTATCTTCTATCTCCCATCGATTTGATTTAGTTATTCACTAGAGCAATTATGATCTGGAAGTCGATCCGGGGCAAGTGTTCGGATCTATTATGACATAGTCATGGGGCGCTTAACGGACCTTTTTTATCTTATAAAAGATTTTCCGGGCTTTAAATTGGTAGAAAAACAATTTTTTTTGTGCAACCTAGTGTATTTATTAATATCTCAGTTAATATCTCAGTTAGAAGTTCCTAGATGGTGCTACGTCTTCCATCGACGACAGGGAACCTATTAATTATTTAATCGATTCTGAACTTAATTATTACTCTATTCGAAATTACATAGGCAGTTATGGTTCATTCCTAATTACTAATGCAATATTCCAGTATCTATCTTTTTAGTCATTCAAAAGTGAGTTTTAATAGCGGAACCGAAAAATAAATATATATTCTCTACTCTATCTGCGTATCCTTTATACCCACAAAATACCCGAGGAAATAGAAAAAGATCTTCGAAAGGAAAGGATATAATGAAATTCTTTGATTGTTTTTTCCCAAAAAAGGATCCATTTCATTTGACTGATGGGGCCAACAAACAATTAATTCTAAAAAAATCAAAAGAAAGAGTGCTCTTATTCGAAACGTCTCGTAATCTTCAACCAATTTTGCGCTTCAATATAATTACCAGGCGTAAGCGCTATAGCTTGTTTCCAATACTCAGCGGCTTGATCGAACCAAGCCTCCGCAATTTCAGAATCGCCCTGCCGAATGGCCTGTTCTCCTCGGTCGGAATAGGTGGTTCAATTCCTTTCCTTAGAACCGTACTTGAGAGTTTCCTACCTCATACGGCTCAGCATTCAATCCTTGCAGTACCAACTTTTTTTTTTTTTTTAATAATTGAATGAGATTTCTGCTAGATCTATCCCATTTTTTCTCGGGGTAACTAAAAGAGGTTAATTACATAAGTTTCAAACTTGAATATTGATTACTAATCATTTTTTTAGTTTTATCTTTTCTCCCACTTTCAAAAGAATAAAGCATAAGCATTTCCACTCGTACTAGAATTTTCTGAAAGTTAACTATCTCGGTTTCATAGAGAAATGAATATAGAATTTTTGAAAAAGTCTTTTTTTCTTTATTATGAAAAAAAGACTTACTATCTTTGGGATCTAATACTACACCGCTGCTCAATCCCTTAGTGGATCAGCTTTATTACATAAGTTGATTCCTAACTTTTATCTTATATCATAATTTTATATCATAATATAAGTAAGTAAGCAGTTCTTATTGTATCGGCCACAAACCTCACTAATTGATCTTTACGGTGCTTTCTCTATCAATTAGATCTATTATCCATAGAATAAAGTATCTAGGCATATCTATTTCTTCATACTTCGACTTCTATGAAGAAGTTCCTTTCTTTGCTACAGCTGATAAAAATCGTTTTTTTTTTTGAACGATGCATATGTAGAAAGCCCTTTTTCGAGTTATTTGTTCTAGTATTTATAGGGGATTCACTCTTTTATCTTTCCTTTTTTCTTTCTATAGTGGAGATAGTCGCACGTAATGACAGATCACAGCCATATTATTAAAAGCTTGGGGTAAGAACGGGTTTCGTTCTAGTGCCCGAAAATAATATTCCAAGGCTTTGGTATGTTCTCCGTTACTTGTGTGGATAAGGCCTATGTTATAGAGTATATAGCTTCGATCATAGGGATCAATTTCTAGTCGCATAGCTTCATAATAATTCTGTAAAGCTTCGGCATAATTTCCTTCGGATTGAGCCGACATCCGTTACGGTCGTCGTTCGATTCAAAGAATCTCCGTTCCAGAACCGTACGCGAGATTTCCACCTCATACGGCTCCTCCCTTATGTGCATAATGAGAATAATAAATGGAATCAAAACAAAAAAGATTGAAATATTCTCCTTATTGACTGAGTGGGGCTAGTATTTTTACAAGAAATCTCTAGCCAACCTTCCTGCAAAAGATCTTTGCTTAACATCAAATGTGTTGATACTAGATAAATAAAAAAAAGGTAACTTCAACAATTTCTTTGTCCCTCACGCCCCTTAATTTCCAGGAATTCCTCACTTCAACAGTCTTCGATGGTTATACGGGTATCAAAAATACGAACGAGATGGATGTTTGTTGGCCCAACCATTCTTCTTAGTTCCGATCTCGATAAGGAAATGGGATAATTTATAACAAAGTTTTTGTGTTGTTGATTCCTAAGCGTAGTGCTTCTTCCCCTATGCCGCCTATTGGTACTAATTGGAGGAGGGTTGCCCTGCAATACATAACCTATGGATAGGTGTAACCTTTCGCTCAATACTCGAATCGACAATTGAAGCATCGAAGGCTGCATTAATCGGGGATACACGACAGAAGGAATTTTTTTTTTTACAAACTTCACCTTCAAAAAGCGTAGATTTATTTCAAAAACTTTCTCGTTTATTTTATATCCCGAATCAAGTG